CAATTATACCATTATTATGATATTACATATTCGAATTTGAGAAAAATAAAAAGATTCGGTATTTGGGAGACAAAGACACAAAAACCAGAAACAATATAGAATCCATTTTTTTAGCACTTAACCGTTAGGGATTTCGTTGTTCAAAAAAAATGATTCGCAGAGAAGAGAGATATTTGTACTTTACTTATTTTTGAGTAGAATATGATTTGAAGTGTATAAGAAGGGTTGCATTTATTAAACACATATGCAGATAGCTATAATATCCGACTTCTCTTTTATTGCCGGTTCTATTCGGGACAGCCCGCGTCGTGCTCTATCAAAAGAGAATTTCTATTTAATGCAAAATTGAAGTAGGATAATTTTATGATAATTCCCTATCGAGAACATATCTAAATAATAGATATCTGTGTAACAATTTCTATTCTGGGGTTTACATATACTCATATGTTTTGTTATAATTGAAATTGAGAAGGATTTTTTGATTGAAAAAATCAATACTGATTAGTTCTGTCTCAATTTGTATTTTCTTATGTCATTAGGAAAACACAATTTGAGATTCAACTCCCAGAATCGTTCATGAATTCGAACTAAGCAGTCAATAGTTAATGGTTCAAGTTTGTCGGCTGAAAATTCACATTTTATTTTCAATAGAAAATAGAAAAGCCAGAGAATGTTTTTAGCATTGTGGATTTTCAGATACTATACAATCAATCGAAGGGATGGATCAAATCCAATCCAAAAGGGGTGTTTCTTTTAGGAAAAGGATTAAGTAAAACAGGAGTCAAAATGCAAGTACAATAAAACTTCAGTAATCCGGGAAAATTTTTATCTATTTTGTATCAGTTTGGCGGCATGGCCGAGTGGTAAGGCGGGGGACTGCAAATCCTTTTTCCCCAGTTCAAATCCGGGTGTCGCCTGATCAACAAAAAACTCGAAATCCCTTCTTCTCTTCGGTTCTGCTGATATAACTCGCAGAATGCTTCCCCGGTAGAAGCAGAGGAAACAGACTGTTAATACTTGATTCTAAGCATGTGGTCTGAAGGTTTTCTAAACAAAAAGATTGTGAATCCTCGTTCGCATCTAGGATTCAAGGAAATAGTAAAATCTACTTGTACAGGGGCTATCAAGACTTTACTATTCCCTTCTATTACTAAGGAAGTGTCTAATGACTGGATCTTGAATCAGATTGTAGAGCCTGATAGGAAATCAGATTCAATTAATAGTTTTGGAAGGAGGTGGAAGTTTCTTTATATACGACGGACTCGCGAGAATCTCTGAGTGCTCAGGTACCCAATCAATATTAGATTGGATGGATAATTTTTTTTTATAGAAAAAGGGGCAAAAAGAAAGAATTTCTTTTCGGCAACCCCTAATCAAGCCCCCTCTTTCACAGCGATAATCGGGAAGGGGGGTACCGGATTAGATCAAATGGGGAAATAGAGGTCTGTAATAGATAGTGATTTCTCTTTTTTAGAGATTTCTCCCTTTCTGTTTTTACTTACGAAGGTCAACAAAACAAAAAAAGAATAGGCCTTATTAGTCTTATTCCTACATGTTCCCATTCCCTTGGGATGTTACTACGTATTTCACTTGTGTTTAATCTTTCCCGATTCGAAATCATAATCGATTTATTGGATTGGTTTCTCAATAGTGTTCGGTCAGAATCCCGTTTTGACTCTGCGCCATTGATTCCACTATTATTAGTGAGGAATAATGGAATAATTCCTTCGTATTTATAGAGATAGGGGACATAATTCACATGGATATAGTAAGTCTCGCTTGGGCTGCTTTAATGGTAGTCTTTACATTTTCCCTTTCACTCGTAGTGTGGGGAAGAAGTGGGCTCTAGAAGTACTACTAATTGAGTTGAGGAATCAAACCGTATCAATTGTTTTATAGATCGTTCTGCAACGCGTTTTGAACTTTTTAAAATAAAAATCTCTGAATTTCGAATCCCATTGGACTCCAATGGAGTAATTTATGATATGAATCATACTCTTTCAATCAAAGAGATATTTCAGTGATTCCCGTGTTTGTATTTCTAAAAGAAAAGGATTCAGATAATTGGAAATTTATTCCAACCTAAAATCCTTCCGAAATTTTCTATTTCAATCAATTTCAATCAATGGAATGAGCTCTTACTATCTTTATAGATGGATACTGAGGAAGACCGGAGTTTTTTTTTTGATTTCTTTCCCTCTTTACTGTTCAAAGAAGAAGTAGTTTTGTTAAGTGTATACGCACTTTCTATGAGAAATGATATAGAGATAGTGGTTGTCTAACGAGAGACTATGGAATAATAAGATTTTGGCTGGGGCGAGTCACATATTGGACATTTACAGCTTGGTTTCTAATTTAAGAAAGGCGGTTTAGGCTTTATCGACTTATTTCATATCATGGTTCGGGCGTTAAAAATCGGTGAGGTTTCCTCTTCCTTATTAGTAAAAGGAAAGGAATTCGAATCCTAAGATAAGAATTATTTCAGATTGATCGGAACAAATAGATGTAGCAAATTGGGTGGGATGTCAATTCCATACAATATATGGAATTAATATACACATATATGAAGAGAATATTGTAGATTGATCTATAGAAACTTAAGCCGTTATCTTTATTCTAGATTCCAACTTTATAGACTAAGAGATAGATAGTATGGTAGAAAGAAAGATGCATCTATTTCTTTCTTACCATATTATCTATCTCTTAGAATACTGCGGCTTATAGTCCGCTCATTTCATTTAAGTTAAGACGCGGAATTGGAATCCTTTTCATTTGACTTCATCAATTTTTGATAAGAACTCAGAAGGAAAGTTTAATTCAAATGAATTAATCATTTTGACTGACTGTTTTTACATAAATGATAAGTAGAAAGGCGGTAGGAACTAGAATGAATAGCGCAGTAGCAATAAATGCAAGAATATTTACTTCCATAATCTCATCGGTTTTTTTACTTCGCAATAACTCGGGATTTAATCCCCTAGAGATGATAAATCTTTCGTCTGTAAATTCAATAAATGAATTACCTCTCGATAATCTTGAATCGGATCAATATCATGAATAACAATATCTGATCTATGAAATCAACTCGTCGTCGAGACTTGAATAGTATAACATAGGAAGTTCTTTTATCCATACCGAATCCAAATTAGGATTCCTGACCCAATCAATCCAAAATGCCTTTATTTATAATCATTTAGAATCCCTTTCCTTGTTTTTTTCTATAACCTACCTTGCGTCTTCCTTGTACAATCATCTGATGAAGGATCATCAGATGGCCTTTCCACTTGGATTAGTCACATAGTTACAAACCGAAACAAAGAATAAAAGCGAAATGGAAAAAAAAGAGTTAAGTTAGAAACTCCTTGTTTTACTGTGATTTTTTGGAAGACAAAGAGGTTTGATAAGGATGAGGCCGGTAAAAAAGATCTACTATTCATCAAATTCACTATTTTAGGGTTTGGGATTTCTTCGATGGGCCTTAAAATTAAAACAAAATGGAAAAATAGGAAAAGAAATAAAGACTCCTTTTTTGCTTTGGGAATGAAAGTATGCCCCCGACACCCTTTCATAGTTCATAGAAAGGGAAAAATGAATTGATGTATTTATTGGATATTGGATCCGTCGGGACTGGCGGGGCTCGAACCCGCAGCTTCCGCCTTGACAGGGCGGTGCTCTAACCAATTGAACTACAATCCCAGGGAAATAAGGGATCTAGCAGAAAATTTGATTCTTTTTTATCTTCATATGGGGTATTTTTGAAGGACAAGGGGGGTTATACCATCTCATGGTAGATTGGCGAATTATTGGGCCGAGCTGGATTTGAACCAGCGTAGACATATTGCCAACGAATTTACAGTCCGTCCCCATTAACCGCTCGGGCATCGACCCAGGAAGAATCAATTTTAGGCTTATTGGTAATCCATGATCAACTTCCTTTCGTAGTACCCTACCCCCAGGGGAATTCGAATCCCCGCTGCCTCCTTGAAAGAGAGATGTCCTAAACCACTAGACGATGGGGGCCGACTTGCCCAACCGCCCTCAGACTATGATCATAGTATGATCAGTTTTTTGAAATTGTCAATATAATGGAATGATTAGATCCGAGGGATCTTTCCGTTTTTCAGAATTGTATAGAATTTTTGGATTCGTGATTCATATTCATTATGAATCGACATTCTCTATATAAATCTAGTAAGCGGGATCAAGAAGTTATCGAAAATTTTCTCTAAGACTTTAGTTCAAGGGGACAAGTAGAATCTCTTCATCACATGATTCGATGAAATATCTTGAAATTTCTTTTAGGTCGAATTGGTAAGTGTACATGTATGTTATGTATCAATCAAGTGAATTTTGTTTTGATAGGGATCATCTCAATAAAAGAAATTAAGGCCGGTCTTGAAACAATTCATTTTTCCCTAGACTTGCTAGGCAAATCCAGTTTATTATTCAAAAATCAGCCACTAGCCACTATAAGTATACTGCATATACTTATGTATATAATATATGTGCATATAGAGATTTTATCTACACAGTGACACGTTCGGGAATTAAATCAAATAAGCCCTTTTAACTCAGTGGTAGAGTAACGCCATGGTAAGGCGTAAGTCATCGGTTCAAATCCGATAAGGGGCTTTGATTTTTTCATAAATTTTTTTTCATAAAAGTCTAGTCATAGTATTCAGAAAATAGAGATCTTTTTTTTTTATTTGGAATCAAAAAGGAACTAACCGGATAATACGTTATCATTATACTGAGTTAGAGTATAGTAGTTCTAGTTCGAAAGTGGAACATTTGTTCGGTAAATTTTCATTATTATGAATACGCCTCTTGAATCATCAAAGATGCCTATTTTCCATTATACCAATCAAATCCATTCGAAAGATTCGAAATCAACAAAAGAAAAAGTAAGTGGACCTGACCCGTTTAATTATGACTATATCCGCTATTCTGATATTAAAATTCGATAGAGATGAAATTTGAATTGGAACAGTTGACCCCCT